TAGAATCCCTTTTATGCTATGCAGTATGAACAGAAAAATCCTGTTGAATAACTTACATAATCTCTATTACGAATCCTTTGTGTACCTTGGTGTTCCTAACTATCCACCCTTTTTGGTCACAAGGACCCCCCCGCTCATTAGGGTAATACATGTCTGTTAATAGCTAGTAAAATCCCTAGATAGTTGCTCCTTTTGAACCCGCTTCAAGTCATGATGACTAATCACTCAATCTTGGGGTAAATAGTATAGTATATAATGCTTATGTTTACTTTCACTTAACACTTGTACATAGGAAATGAGACTGAATCTTTTTACTGCAAAGTAAGAAACTGTTTTTTTCACTCATATAACTATCTGGTTTAGTTCATCAACCCGAATGATGAATAAAAAATAAAAAGGTATATTCAACCCATGAAATTTCCTTCCTAGAAAGAAAAGACATAGAGGAAATTTTATGTCTTAACGAATCACACGTAGAGATATTGATAACACACATAGAGTTAATGGTATTTCATAACTAATTGATTGAGCAGCAGCCCGTAAACCACCTAAAAAGGAATATTTATTATTTGATCCATAACCTGACATAAGAAGGCCCACGGGAGCAATACTTGAAATGGCAATCCATAAAAAAACACCAATACTTAAATCGGCTAGAACAAGGCGATATCCAAAAGGAATTACTAAAGAACTTAGTAGAATTGATGTGACTGCTATGGATGGTCCGATACTGAATAAACGAGTATCTCCTCTTGATGGAAGAAGATTCTCTTTGAAAAGTAATTTTGTACCATCTGCTAAAGCTTGAAGAATTCCCAAAGGCCCGGCGTATTCAGGGCCAATACGTTGTTGTATCCCCGCAGATATTTCTCTTTCTAACCAAACAATTACTAGTACACCTATTGTGATTCCTAATACAGGAGTAAAAATAGGGACAAGCATCCATATGATCTCATATACCTCTTTTAAGGATTCCAATCTAAAAAAAGAATTGATAGCTTGTACTTCTGTTGTATCTATTATCATTTTAACGATCAACTTCTCCCATAATGATATCTATGCTACCTAGTATTGTCATAATATCAGCCAATTTCATTCTTTTAACTAATTGAGGAAGGATTTGCAAATTGATAAAACCCGGTGGTCGGATTTTCCATCTCCAAGGAAAAACACCCTTATCTCCTATCAGAAAAATTCCTAATTCTCCTTTTGGGGCTTCGACTCTCACATAAAGTTCTTGTTTTGACAATTCAAAAGTAGGAGAAGGTTTTTTACTGATAAATCGATAGTCAAAATCATTCCATTCGGGATCCCATACTTTATCAAAGCGCCGGATTTCTAAATTCTCATAGGGCCCCCCCGGAATTCCTTCTAAAGCCTGTTGAATAATTTTTATTGATTCTGTCATTTCACCGATTCGTACTAAATAACGAGCTAATGAATCCCCTTCCTTTTGCCATTGAACTCCCCAATCAAATTCATCGTAAGACTCATAATGATCAACCTTTCGAAGATCCCATTGTATTCCGGAAGCTCGTAGCATTGGTCCCGATAAACCCCAATTAATTGCCTCCTCTCCGCCAATAATGCCTACTCCCTCAACTCGCTCTAAAAAAACAGGATTCCGTGTAATAAGTCTTTGATATTCAGTAACTCTTGTTAAAAAATAATCACAAAAATCCAAACATTTATCTACCCAGCCATAAGGTAAATCAGCAGCGACTCCTCCAATACGAAAATAATTATGCATCATTCGCATACCGGTAGCAGCTTCGAATAGGTCATATATCAATTCCCTTTCTCGAAAAATATAGAAGAAGGGGGTCTGTGCGCCAATATCTGCCATAAAAGGGCCAAGCCATAACAAATGCGAAGCTATACGACTTAACTCTAACATAATGACTCTGATATAGCTGGCCCTTTTAGGCACTTGAATATTTCCTAACTGCTCTGGTGCATTTACAGTTATTGCTTCAGTGAACATAGTAGCTAAATAATCCCAACGTGTTACATAAGGTAAATATTGTATAATTGTTCGGTTTTCCGCAATTTTTTCCATTCCTCTATGTAAATAACCCAATATCGGTTCACAGTCAATAACATCTTCACCATCTAGAGTAACAATGAGTCGAAGAACACCGTGCATTGATGGGTGCTGAGGGCCCATATTGACTATCATAAGGTCATTTCGTGTAGCTGGTGCAGTCATAGGTTTTTTCCCGATTCATTCTTCCATGAATTGCTGAAAGCGAAAAGAGGTTCATCAAAATTTAAGCGAAAATTCAAAACGACTCTTCAAATTAATGATTTTTTGTTTCTCGAATCTCCAACTGTCCGATTAATTCTTTATAACGTACTCTATTTTTTTTTGACAAATAGGCGAGCAGCCGTTGACGTTTTCCTAGAATTTTACGCAGACCTCTCTGAGATAAATAGTCTTTTTTGTGCAATTCCAAATGTGAAGTAAGTCTCCGTATCCTATTGGTGAAACTCACTACTTGAAATTCAACAGACCCCTTGTTGTCTTCGTTTTCCTCTTTCAAAATAATTGCACTGAATGGATTTTTTATCATAAAAAAAGCTCCTTCTACCCTTTAATTTACATATAAAAAATTTACATATAAAATAATTTACATATAAAATATATTATTTGATCAGTAATAATAATATTAGTCATTTTAATGTAGTAATTAGTATACACAAGAATTTTAATTTTAGTTGGACAGGGATAAAAAAGTAGATGGTACGTTTTTACACTTACAACGTCAAATAATTTAGACCGAAAATTCGGAATATTCCACGTTTATTTTATAGATTTTATCCAAACAAATTGATACGTCATTGACTTAGTATTAAATAAAAAGACTTAGTATTAAATAAAAAAGATCTAATATTAGACTGGGACGTAAGACAGGGCATATGTGCATCTGTTTGCTTTTCTATATGGTACAGAATATATAGGAAAAATGTACCATCAAACAATTTTTAATTGTGGATATATTCTTAACAAACTAAAACGGCTTCCATTATTGGTATTAAACCAATATCTATTCATACAAGCTAAGTCTTCTAATCGATAATTAGGCCAAAGAAATAACTTTAATTTAATTAATTCATTTTTATCTCTATCAAGATGCTTTTTTTGATCCAAAAAAGGATTCCTGTTTTTTATGTTCTTTTTGTTACAAAATACTCGATTTTTATCCACACTTTTTATATTCTTTGAGTTGAAAGAAATTAGAATTCTCAATTCTCTACGACGTCTAGATGATAAAATCTTTTCAGGAACGATAAAATCATAATGTTTTTTGTCTCTCTTTCGAATTATTATTTGATATCTTGGGATAGATTCATCCAATTTATTTTTATTGATATATCTTTGTTCTCGATATCTTTGAGGAGTTTGGTACTTACTTTTATGAACCAACGATATACCTACGGTTTGATATATAATAAAGTATCCGTCGTTTTTTACAGACAAACGAATGGGATCGATAAAAAATATCCCCTTTTTATTCAATTCCATAGGAGTCAATTTTTTTCGAATCACCATTATATCCAGATTTATTTCTTTCCTTTGAATAGACGATATAGTAGTATCTCTTGGATTTATCAGTCCAAGCAAGTAACAATATATCTTGATATTATTGATCATTCTTTCAGTTAAATTCGGAATTAAACCATCGTCTATTATCCATTGAAAAAGCAAATAGTGTTTCCGTAAGAAAATTATTTCTGGTCTCATCTTATTTCGGATCTTATATTGTTTTTTCATTTTATCTTGGTTTTGTGAATATGATCCAAGGCCTCTTCGGCCCGCGGGTTCTTTTTCTTCTTGATTTCGATTCATTAATTCAGAATATCTTTTTTCATTCGATGGTCTAAAAAAATGGAATTTTTTCTTTTCATTGATGTTTTTCTTTTTATTTAAATTTAAAAGAAGTAATTTGCTTGGTATAATCCATGGTTTTATTTTGTATACATTATAAAGTGGCACAAATTCTGGGAAGAACGGAAGTTTCATATTTGTCGATATTGGGTTTAGGATTTCTTCATTCATTTCCATCCAATCAAAAAAGAGTTTCTTGTCATTGATTGGATTTATTTCTAAATCTTGATGAATCATCAGATAAAAAATATCGTTTTTATCCATTTTCTCAATTTTTTGGTAATTCTTACTTCCAAGCTTAGTATTTATATTACTGCTATAATCCATTTTGGTCCAGGCCTCAATATCTATTTTTTGTCTTAGAAAAAAATTGAGAATTGTCCAATCAAAATATTTTCTATCTGGATTTTTTTGCATATACATAATATCGCCCTTTTCTAGATAATGATTGATAGGAATTTCCTCCAGGCTTTCAAATAAATTTTGTTTAGAATTGTTGTAATTAAAAGTAATTTTTTGGTTGTTATTTAATTCTGATGGTGATCCATAAATAATATATGAGGACTTCTTAATTTCAGAATTAATAGATTTATATGATAAAAGATTATATATATAGTATTTCGGAAAATTATCTTTTTGGTTTGGTAATGGATATACTTTAAAATCCTTTTGTTTTTTGTGATAAAGTAATCGATCTTTTTCATACGAATTCCATTTTGTTAAATCTTTATTTTGGGTAATACCACCTTCATTTATTGTAGTTCGCCATTTTTGTGGTATTAATTCAAACCATCTAATCTGAGATAAATTGTATTGATAATGACCTCTTAACCAGTTTTTCCATTGATTCGTTTCAGAACTTGAAAGTTTTCTATGTCTTAATTCGGAATGAAATATTCCTTGTGTTACAAAATAATTTTTTATTGCAGTCTTAAGAAAAACGGGAGTTCCATGATACTCAAAAATAGATCTTAACTTATACAAATTAATAACTTGGGTTTGTGATAATTTGTAAAATACATATGCTTGTGATAAAGAGGATAAGTCAAAAAAAAGATGTGAATTCCTCTTACTATTCTTAATATTGTAAAGTTCACTTTTTAGAGTCGAA